CAATGAAAAGTTTGTTTGATAAGTTTAATGAATTTTTTCTATAGGTAAACACGTCAAAACTCATCTTTCGTGAAAAATGGAAGGAAAGTCCCTTTATTCGAATTAGATTAAAAAAGTTAAAAAGTACTCACTATCCAAAAAGGGAGGGCTGGAATCTACACATTGATTCTTTTTTATTTTCGTGATTTGTGTTGAACCGTATGCATCAAAAGGGGCATGTACGGTTTCTAGAGGATAGAATTTTATCCTAATCAATCGACTTTATCGAGAAAGATTACTTTTTTTAGGTCAAGGTGTTGATAGCGAAATCTCGAATCAACTTATCGGTCTTATGGTATACCTCAGTATAGAGAGTGAGACCAAAGATTTGTATTTGTTTATAAACTCTCCTGGCGGATGGGTAATACCCGGAATAGCTATTTATGATACTATGCAATTTGTGCGACCAGATGTACAAACAGTATGCATGGGATTAGCTGCTTCAATGGGATCTTTTATCCTGGTCGGAGGAAAAATTACCAAACGTTTAGCATTCCCGCATGCTTGGCGCCAATGAGTTTTTATTTGAATATTTAAAAAAGAAAAAGGAAAACTATGCCTTCGCCATATGAAATATAAAAATTAAGTAATAATAGCATGGCATTTCGAATTCGATATAAGAAAAGTTTTTTATTTTTTTTTTTTACATTCGATTATGTATCGAAAGAGTAGTATGAAATATGAAAGGTACTTCTGCTTTTTTTCTATCAGGGGCCTATTTCAGCGTCACAAACTTTTCTGTTTTCGCATTTCGGAGCTCTTAACACTATTTATGTTATGAAAGAGTACAAAAAAGATTATATTCTTTTTTTTTTTCAAATAATAAAAAAAAAAAAAAAGAAACTTTGGGATTGTTAAATCACTTATAAAATAAAGCAACGGGACCACCATAGTATTTTTTTTAACTACTAGCAAGGAAAGGGTGGTTATTGAATCATTTACTAATTTAAACCTGATAAATTATACATTTTTCTTCGATGAAAGGTAAAAGTGAATTCCATTGTGGAGCCGTATGCACAAACAATGCCTGTACGGTTGTTCAATTCTATCTTTTTTTTATTCTTTATCTCTTCTCGTCATCTTATTATTTTATTTATTATGTATTATGCAAGATAGAATAACCATTTTTTTTTTCTTATATCATCAGGGTAATGATTCACCAACCTATTGCTGGTTTTTATGAGGCACAAATAGGAGAATTTGTCCTGGAAGCAGAAGAACTACTGAAACTGCGCGAAATCCTCACAAGGATTTATGCACAAAGAGCGGGAAAACCATTATGGGTTGTATCCGAAGACATGGAAAGAGATGTTTTTATGTCAGCAACAGAAGCCCAAGCTCATGGAATTGTTGACCTTGTAGCAGTTGCCTAAGAAATAGTAGGAATTTCACGAAAATCGTGATTTGCAGTTTTTTTTTCGTATCGGAGTTTCAATTTAATATTCTGTTAATATTAATAATATTTTATTTAAATATTTTATTTAATAATAGAAATATAAAAATTGAATATTAGAATATTAATATAGAAAAAATTCATAATCATCCGGTTAGGATCGATCTAAACCAGCCCATTATGCATACGATTCAACATGCCAACTATTAAACAACTTATTAGAAACACAAGACAGCCAATCAGAAATGTCACTAAATCCCCCGCTCTTGGGGGATGTCCTCAGCGCCGAGGAACATGTACTAGGGTGTATGTGCGACTTGTTTAGATCGTGAGCTTGTACAAAAGAAAGGAAAAATTTTTCCACTACCTCTGATCAGTACAGATGAATAAGATAGGATGGAAGAATCCCCTTCATTATAAAAAAAATCTATCATATTCGTCTATTGTGTAGCAAATTTATGGTTTCATTGGTGCAAATTCAATCACCTCCATTTTCAATAATAAAATAAAAAAAAAAAGAATTCAATTCCCCATCGGTAGAAAATGATTATCCGTTAAGCAGGGGAAATCCTTTTAAAATTTAAAGAAAAGCCCTAAAATTTTATGCCCTTACTCTTTTAAGAACGGACTAACAGGGTCAACTAATTAGCTAATCCTCATAATTAAATACCGTTACTGTATAGATGGATCCCCTTGTGAAAGACCTATTACTGGATAATTCATAGGTAGAGCCAAAGAATGTGAACTGTACACGTTAACAATAGCATTGATAAAATTATTAAATTAAGGAGGGGGCTCCGGTGTATAGAGAGAACCTCACCGTTTAAGAAGTAACCATAGAAACGATGGAATCCACTATTTATTTATCTATTATCTATTTATTTATCTATTTATTACTTATTTTTTTTTCTATTTTTGTTTGATACCTAGTATCAATACAGTTTCTTATTTTGAGGAAAAATCCCTCGAAAAAAAGAAAAAATCGTGGTTGGGAAGGTTATAGTAGCAAAAGCCGTTGGAATTATTATTTTATACACTGGAAGAATCCGTTTTGGTATTATACAAAAGGGGAAAAGAATAACTGAAAGAAAGGAAATCAATTAGTTATTCATCAAAGTTTCGTTTATTCAATGACCAGAATTCGACGAGGATATATAGCTCGGAGGCGTAGAACAAAAATTCGTTTATTTGCATCAAGCTTTCGCGGGGCTCATTCAAGACTTACTCGAACTATTATTCAACAAAAAATAAGAGCTTTGGTTTCGTCCCATCGGGATAGAGATAGACAAAAAAGAGATTTTCGGCGTTTGTGGGTTACTCGGATAAATGCAGTAATTCGCGGGAAAGGGGCATCCTATAGTTATAGTAGATTAATACACAATCTGTACAAGAGGCAATTGCTTCTTAATCGTAAAATACTTGCACAAATAGCTATATTAAATAAGAGTTGTCTTTATATGATTTCCAATGACATTATAAAATAAAGAGATTGGAAGGAATCCATGAAATGTTTTACATGGAATTTCCTGAAGAATGAATTCAGGGAAGGTAGAATATAAATTAGTATGTGATGATCAAATTAAAATAAAGTAGTCAAACTGATAAAAAATACAAAAAAATCTTCTTCCCTAATTCGTTGTTTTTCTTACAACACGACAATCCAATTTATATTTTCGCATTTTTTGAACAAAACATCAATCTACGTTTGAGTTCAAATTGGAATTTTGATTCAATTGAGGAGTAAGCCTATTTTTTTTTTTCTGGTTCTAAGATTAGTAGTTATGGTGACCAACTCTCTTTTTTTCAAATTGTTTTTCATTATTAAGAAAAGGTAACGAAGATAAAATACGAGCTTGCTTTATAGCAATAGTAATTAATCGTTGTTGTTTTAAACTTAATCTATTCACCCGTCTAGATAATATTTTTCCTTGTTCACTAATAAATCGACTAATTAAACTCATGTTTCTATAATCAATTCGATCCCCCGATTGGATCGGGGGCAAACGCCTACGAAAAGACCGCTTGGACTTAAGAAAAAGTCGTTTGGATTTATCCATGGTTTGCTTATTTATTCCTTATTTCGAAAATCCTATTTCGGTCAATCGGATTAAAAATAATTTGGAATTAAGAAATAGGATTTTGCTTGTTTATTTTCTATTTTTTCTATTTTAATATTAAATAGAAATAGAAAAATTGAAAATTAGAAATTATATATTTCAATATTAGAATTATCTATTGAATATTTTTGAAAAAAATTATATTTATATATATATTGAAATATTTCAATTTAAATAGAAAATGTTATGTTAATATATATTAACATATTATATATTAATATGCCATTTATGTCATTTTTCATATTCTTGTATGGAAAGGCGACCCGCAAACGATCGGTTCCATCTATTTCTTTATCTCCCCGTGAATTGTATGTTTGTAACAATAAGGACAGAATTTTCTCAACTCCAATCGACTAGGCGTATTGTGTCGATTCTTTTGAGTAATATATCTGGAAATGCCTGTTGATTTCTTATTAACACTATTTCGAACACAACTGGTACATTCTAAAATAACCCTTACTCGGACATCTTTACCCTTGGCCATGAACCCCCTTGGGATTTTTTATTCACTCAATTCTTCGATTTTCCGATCCGAAGTGAAGAAGAAAGGAGAAAAAAAAATAGAAGTTGCTAACTCGAAATCAAATTATGAAAGATTTCATTGCAACTAATAGATTAATGTAATAATAAGTAATACAAAGATTTTAAACTCTATTTAGAATTTTAAAGTCTATTTAGATTAGAAGTTTAGATTACAATCATAGCACAATATTTCATTTAAGCATATTAGAATACTGTTGCACTCCTCACATCTCCACTTCTAATTTAATTGAAGTGAATTTACTTGAAGCCGGGCCCGAGTTCCGAGTTTTGCTGACCACTTTTTTCTTTTCTAACTTATTTTAATTAAATAAAAAAAAAGAAGAGGGGTTAGTTGTCACAGATATTTAATTGTATCTCTAATCTTCGTTTTTTGACCCCCCTCCTGCACATTGATAACTAGAATGAAAAAAAGGGGAATGTCAACGCATCTGGGAAAAAACGATTGATCTCTATCAATAGACCCGCTAAAGACCCAAACCATAGAGTACTTATTACCGGTGCCACTGATAGATAGGTTTTTAGATCTCGCATTTCAAATCCTCCTTTTTTTGTTATTGTAAGTTAGTTTATTGTAATGTAATACATAATGATAATACATATATAATTCGATGTATATGCAGTTAAAGGCCTTTTGTAGTTGTTTTGTACGCGGAATATCTAATTCAAATTCAAATGTACAATAATTTGATAGATAAGATTTTCCTTTTTTTTTTGAAGAAAATATGTCCTTTTTTCCCGAGCATTCACGAAATTTACATAAGTTTCTAATTCTATATATATATATAGAGAGTATATATATCTAGAATATTATATTCTATACATTTATTATATTCTATACATTATTCTATTATATAATATAGGAATATATGAGAAAAATATATAATATATTCAAAATATATAATATATGAGATGAGATCAAAAAGAAAATGTATATCAATGGAGAAAATGAAATAAGTATGTGGAAAATATGTGGAAAACAAAACAGGTATTCTTTACAATAACATTGTAAACCAATTGAAAGGGATGTAGCGCAGCTTGGTAGCGCGTTTGTTTTGGGTACAAAATGTCACGGGTTCAAATCCTGTCATCCCTACCTATTACTTCGTCTCTGAGCAATAACGAGGGATCCATTGCGATCAATTCCAATTAGACGTACCCAATCTAAAATTTATATCGTATTAATTATTATTATTATTATTATTATATAGGCATTCAAGATGTATTGGAAATTGTAATAAAAAAAAAGAATTTTTTTACTTATATTACAGTCGCATTTTTTGTGATTGTGATAAGAAAGCGCTCTTAGTTCAGTTCGGTAGAACGTGGGTCTCCAAAACCCAATGTCGTAGGTTCAAATCCTACAGAGCGTGATTCTATATCTTGTTTTGTTAGTTCAAAATTTATACGAAAAAAATGGAGGAGCAATCTGAATTTGACCCCCTGCGAACTAAAGAAAGGAGGAGGTCAAAAAAGAAAGGTGTTAATTAATCAAAGGTCCAATTGATCGCCGCGTCTGTATTGTAAATATGCAGTTACGAATAATCCGGCCAAAGTAATAGGAATTAGACCTAAGACGATTCCAAATAGAAGAACTTCAATCATTTCAATTTATTTGAAAAAGGGAAAAAGGAAGGTAATATCTATCCTTAAATATTAATCTATATGGCCCATAAATCTCAATACAAAAATTGTAACACAGTAAAGAACTAGAGAATCACTTGAATACTGTAGAAAATTTTCCTTTTATTTTTAAAAATTGTTTATTCAATTAATTTCAAATATTAATTTCAAATAAGTCGTATCTTGCTCAGACCAATAAATAGAACGGAGGTTATAGTTAAAGCTGCTAGTAGAAAACCGAAATAACTAGTTATAGTAGGCATTAAGGAGCTAAATAAATTTTTGTATACTTTATACATATGCTTGTAAAGCAAAAGCACTTTCCTAAGTTAAATTTTTTGAAAGATACGAGGATAAAAAAAAAATCCCAAATGAAAGAATAAGTTCAATTGAGAATTTATTTATCAATCATTATAAATTATAGACGCCACTAATAAAATAGAATGATAATGGATATAGGTGAAAAAAATAAATCCATTTTTCATCTATGACATCTATTTATACTCTTGCGATTCCGAATTAAGAGATTCGTTAGACAATTCTTAAAATAGAAAACTAATACTAATATAAACTAATATTATAATAAAACTAATATTATAATAATTCAATATTATTATTATAAATATTAAAAAAGAAAATTAGTAATAAAATTAGTAATAAAATTAGTAATAAGTAATATTACTAATACTAATAAGTAATAAAAATGAGAATAAGTAATAAAATTACTTATTAATGAGTAATAGTAATAAAAATAAGTAATAAAAACTGTGCTGTATAGCTTCATCCGAAAAAGCTTTCTTTGAATCACTACATAAATCACTACAAAATGCACTTTTTCTATTTTGATAGTTTCTTTTAGTTTAGTTATTTAGTATTTATTTATTTGTATATTTTGTATTTTAGTATATTTTGTATATTTGTATCGAATTTTTCTCGTTTTTTCGATCTTAAAATGAAAAATAATCCTCTATTTTCTTTTTTCTTTATAATACCTTTTACCTTTTACTTTTTAGTTTTTTCCTTCTATTTTCGTTTTTTGTGGTTAAACGTCAAGAAAGACCCTTTGAATATAATATACGAATGAATCTAATATACGAATACGTGCATCACAAATATTGATTATTACAATTATTTTTTCGTTGTTCTCCTTCTTTCATCGAATATTCTTTACTGCTGGTACTTGGTAATGGATGACTAACCCATTTTTAAAAATGAAAAAAAAAAGAGAGGGATTCCAACAAAAAACTCTTCTTCTACAAGCGCAAAAGTTTTCTATTTCACATCTAAGAATTGCGTAAATATAATATAATAATCTCCTTCATGAACTCTTATTAAAACTCGTCGAATTCGCGTTTTACCCGATCTTATGATACACAATTCTACAGCAAAAAAAGAAAAGAAGAAAGAAATTATCTAGGACTTCATTTCGATACTGATTGAAGTTGCGTTGCTGCGTTAGAAGAAGGATAGCTATACTGATTCGGTATATTTAAAAGAAACCCTTGGTAAAACATTGACGATCTCACAAAGATGAAATCTCAGTGAAATCTCATTTACTGATCTTATCTTTTTCAGAATCGATCCCTTTTGATTGTACAAGAATATGTGGAGCTCAGTATGTCTGGAAGCACAGGAGAGCGTTCTTTTGCTGATATTATTACCAGTATTCGATATTGGGTCATTCATAGCATTACCATACCTTCCCTATTTATTGCAGGTTGGTTATTCGTCAGCACGGGTTTAGCTTACGATGTATTTGGAAGCCCTCGTCCAAATGAATATTTCACA